GAAAGGTCATTTTGTTCAACGAGGTCCTCGTCGTTATCAGATGAGGATGGGAATAATTCTTCTCTTTGATCTGTGCTATACAAAGGATTGTTTCGCGGCAAATCAAACAAAAGATTATGTCGAACCAACCAAGAAGGCCTTTGGAATAATTCTTCTCTTTGATCTGTGCTATACAAAGGATTGTTTCGCCGCAAATCAATTTGTCGAACCAACCAAGAAGGTCTTTCTTCAGAAAGGTCATTTTGTTCAACGAGGTCCTCGTCGTTATCAGATGAGGATGGGAATAATTCTTCTCTTTGATCTGTGCTATACAAAGGATTGTTTCGCGGCAAATCAAACAAAAGATTATGTCGAACCAACCAAGAAGGCCTTTGGAATAATTCTTCTCTTTGATCTGTGCTATACAAAGGATTGTTTCGCCGCAAATCAATTTGTCGAACCAACCAAGAAGGTCTTTCTTCAGAAAGGTCATTTTGTTCAACGAGGTCCTCGTCGTTATCAGATGAGGATGGGAATAATTCTTCGTTATCCGAAAAAGTTTCATGAAGTGAAATCCTAGTATTTATGATAAAAGGGGGATCTCGCTTAACCGAGGATAGTATTAAACGACCATAATGTAAACTACGACTTTGGTTGATAAAGGAAACAGATTTCCATTCATGTTGATTGGTCATAGGTTCGATTTCACTATTATCAATCAACACTAATACAATGTTAGGCATTAAGCCATCAATAGGGTATATTGGATGCCGAGGTATTTTTGGTAAAACTAGTACAATCAGCATCTTCGTAACAAAAAAGACTACTGTTTCAATAACCTTTCCTATCCATTTTTTGAAATCCATGATTCCATCCTTTTTTTTCATTTTTTTTTTCTCCTATTCCTATAATTAGAATTTTTTTAAATTTGTTATTTTTCGTTTTTTTTTTTAAGTATGAGAAGATTAATTATAAAATAATTAAGAAAAATAATAAAAAACGTTTCGATCCATAAACTACATGTTATTTTTCTCAATTTTCTCCCTTTTTTGAATATGGAAAATTCGACTTTGAAATAGATTTACAAAAAATCACTCGGATCACTCAGGATTTTATTTCATTTTCTTTTTTTCTCCTATAATTTAATTAGAATTTTTTTAAATTTGTTATTTTTCGTTTTTTTTTTTTTAAGTATGAGATGAGAAAGTTATAAAAATTATTAAAAAAAAAAGAAGATTAATTATAAAATAATTAAGAAAAATAATAAAAAACGTTTCGATCCATAAACTAGATGTTATTTTTCTCAATTTTCTCCCTTTTTTGAATATGGAAAATTCGACTTTGAAATAGATTTACAAAAAATCACTCGGATCACTCAGGATTTTATTTCATTTTCTTTTTTTCTCCTATAATTTAATTAGAATTTTTTTAAATTTGTTATTTTTCGTTTTTTTTTTTTTAAGTATGAGATGAGAAAGTTATAAAAATTATTAAAAAAAAAAGAAGATTAATTATAAAATAATTAAGAAAAATAATAAAAAACGTTTCGATCCATAAACTAGATGTTATTTTTCTCAATTTTCTCCCTTTTTTGAATATGGAAAATTCGACTTTGAAATAGATTTACAAAAAATCACTCGGATCACTCAGGATTTTATTTCATTTTCTTTTTTTGACTTTACTATGTGATCGATAATACCATAATCTTGAGCTTCTGTTGCCGACATAAAATAGTCTCTTTCCAGACCCTTCTGTATAACATCTACAGGTTTACCTGTGTTTTCTGCATAAATATTCGCAATTGTGTTACGAAGTTCAAGCATATCTTCTAGTTCCATCATTAAGGAATCTATATTTTTAGATTCATTTTTATTTGTGCTAGTCGGGGCACTTCTAGGTTGGTGAATCAAAATCCTAGCGTTAGGGTATGCTACCCGTCTAGTAATTGTTCCTCCGGCGAGGATCAAAGATGCTCCTGATGCAGCTAATCCCATAGCTATTGTACACACATCAGGTAACATAACTTTTATAATATCATAAATGGCTATTGATTGGTGTACGTCTCCACCAAGAGAGTTTATATATATATATATATCAGTATCATTATAATCATCAGTTTCCGAATTCAGCAGTAATAAGAGAGCGATGAACCGATTGGCGAAAGGTGTCGTAATTTCTTTGCATAGAAAGAGTGTTCTTTCTATGTAAAGCCGTTCATATATGTCAATCCAAATCGGTTTTTCATCTAAAACATTAGTATTTAAGACATCCTCGTAATCAATATAAGGTATTCTTGGTATTGGCATATTATATTCATCCTATTTTTTTTTTGTAAATAACTAGTAGATTTGATTTCTTTTCTTTCAGTTATTCTTTTATCCGGCTAGGGTCAATCAATAACAAAACAAATTATTCCAATATATCAAATATCGATTCCAATGGCTTTTGCTACTAGAACCTTCCCAACCACGATTCTTGCTTTTCTTCCCATTCTTAAATAAAGAATTCAATATTCATTCCAAAAAAATAGTGATTTCTATGGTTACCTCTCAAACGGTGAGGTGTTCTAACTAATAGCTTTTAAAGAATTCGTAAAGAGCTTCAAAACTCCCCAAAAATTCTTTTCTATCCATCTCCGAAAAATCGGACTCGAAGATGCCTATCCCAAGAGTTAGAGCATCCACATTCACGAGATCCCGGACCGTCCTCAAACCCAAGCTTGAGTAAAGGAGTGGGCCCAATTTACTGCCGAAGAAAGATTCAATGGTAAAAGAGTCGTAATTATGATTCAATCTTTTTAAATCCCATAAAATCTCATTGGCTCGTATTAAAAAATGGTCAAACTCTTGTTTCATTTAGAGTTTCTCCTTTCCTAAAGAATCCTGTAGTAGACAGGAGGGAGTATGCGGAACGAACCGGATATTCCTGCCTGTTTACTATTGCAGGATATATGATTCAATTAAGATCCAGTACATAAGATATAGGATTCATATATTATTTTATGAATCCCCTAAGCATAGATAGTGAAAAATATCACTGCAATGCCAATTATAGATAAAATAAAACCTTTTTTTTAAGGTTTATTCTCGTTGTATTCTAGCAGTACTAGACCTCCAACTAATACAGTTGTCCCGTTACGAAACCTATTATCGAGATGACATACTAAAATTTCACCAGTCAGAAACACCCGTGCGTGAAAAGTTTTCTCACTGAATTGGTCCATGACCTTGGCTAGTAAAAATCTTGCCATATAATCTCCTACTTAATTAATTATAAGATTCAATTAAGATCCAAGAATATTTCTTGTAAGATCCAAGTAACAATAGGTAATTAAACATAGTAGAGATAATTCGCGAAAATATTCGCTTACGTGTCAAAAGATAAAATAAAAATAGAAAAATTGAATATTTCTATTATTAAATAGAAATATCATCTTAAATATAATCGAATCATATCTTATTAAGATAAAAGCTTATTTAAGTCATAGTATATTTATACCTTAATTAATTCTTTTCTCCTATATAAATGGTGGATCTTCATATAATTTTTATATTTCGAAATTTTGTTCTTTCCTTGTTTTCATTAACCCAAACTTCTTTCTTTAAAAAATTCTGCCCTTGTTAATATATCATGAACAGTCTCTGTAGGTTGAGCACCTTTTTTAAGAAAAAAAAGAATAGCAGAAAAATTTAAATAAGTTTTTTTATTTATTGGATCATAAAAACCTACTTTTCCAAGATCTTTTCCTTCTCTTCGGGACCGAGCATCAGTTGCAACGATTCGATAGATGGCTCATTGGGATAGATATAGATAAAAAAGCCTCCCTAGAAACGTATGTGAAATTTTCACCTCATACGGCTCAAGAAAAATGATTTAAATTTATCTATAGGATGGAAAATGGGCTCAAAAAATCATGAATTAGACTATGATTTAAATAGAATTCCTTTTTCCTTTTTGTTTGTTATAGAAAAAAATATCATTTTGACTCATGACTCAAGTTAAATAATTTTGAGAAAGTTCAAAGGAAAATCCTTATGAAGAAATTTCTTGAGCTGTCTATAAACTCTTTTGTTTGTCTTATCTCTAAGAAAGATATTTAGATTAAAATGATCCAATTACATTGTTGAGATAATTTCAACGAAGTATTTTCTTGTTCCGGAATCCTTTATATTTTCTTTTTGGAATCTTTAGGTTTATACATTACTTTGGAAATCTTTATTCCTTGTCAAAGGGAAAGCAACACCCCTTTTTTCTGATTTCCGTATACTTATAAATAAATTATGAAGGATTCACTTCCATTCCACCTTATAATCAAAAGAGTTTTACCAATTTCCAACAATTTCACTTTCTCTCTTTTATTTTTTTTTCTTGTTTGAATTGGACTTTTTTTTGACCTCGATGTTAAGAATATACTGACAAAGTTTCTTTCAATTAATTAAAATGAAATTTAAGTTAATTCTCACTAACCCTGGATTCTTTCCCTTATTTGATAGAACAAATAAAAAAATCAAACTTCGAGCTTCATCATGTACTGTTTATGGGTTTTTGAACAGAACAAATTATGTCGAACCAAAAGCATTTTCATTACTCTAGAAAGAAAATGGTAGATGTAAAAATCCACAGAAAATTATGTCCTTCAAGTCGCACGTTGCTTTTTCCCACATCGTCTCAAACGAAGTTTTATCATGAAAGTCTTTTTTATTTTCGAAAATTATATAATTGATTCCATATGGAATATGGAATCATGAATAGTTGTTGGTTTAACGCAACTCTTAGCTGCATATAAAAATACTTATTATATCACTTCAATTATATAATACAACCTTCTTTTTATGCGTCTAAGAGTTGCGTTGTATTCTAGTTTTATAAGATCTCCCATCAATACAGGGGTATTGTTACGAAACAATTGATGAGATACAAAGCACTCGACCACTTTATCAGTCCCGCACAAGCGGGCCCGGAATTTCCGGTCGTCGATTTGGTCGACGATATATCCCAAAAAGTAATACATATATGATTTAAAGTTTAATTTCTAATATTTAATATTTATTGGGAAAAATAAGACTCATTAATCCAATCTGCCTACTCTTGGTTAGGCGTTGTGTCTTTAGAGCTATTCCTTTGATCTGTTGATTTATAGGAATCCTTTCTTATTGGATTTGTGGTTTCTGTCGATTCAGTAGAGGTAGGATTCTCCATCGCTTGATGGTCATTTTTTATCTTTTTTAATCGACTCTTTTTTGATTGAGGAGGAAATCTATAAAAAATCTTTCCTCTTTCTGGGTCAAATTCATTTATCAGGATCTTGACTCTATCTCCCAGTAATACACGTATACGGTTGCGACGTATCTTACCAGAGAGATAACCCAGAACGATTTTATTACTATGATCCAAACGTACGTGGAACATTATATCTTTGATTGGATCCACAATTGTTCCTTCAAAAATAAATCGTTCATTGTTTTCTTTTCCAGGACTACTATTTTTCTTTTTCTTTTTCATAGTACACCTCCTTTGATGCGAAAAAATATTTGCGAAATTTTTGAAATTACATGAAATTTGTATACGGAATGATTCAAAATATCCTTTTTTTTAGTAATGACATTACTGAGAGCTTTCTTTTTTATTTTTATGAGAATTACCATATATAACATAAAATTTCTCCTCCAATTCTTTGAAGTCGAGCTTCTCGATCTGTTATTATACCTCGAGAAGTAGACAGAATTACGATTCCTATTCCACCTAGAATCTTAGGAATTCGTTGATATTTCGAGTAAATTCGAAAACTGGGTCGGCTTATACGTTTTAAAATAGTTCTAGTTCTATATATTCCTTTTTTTCTATAAAAAGGTAAACTTAAAATCAAGAAATTTTTGTTATTTTTTTTGTGTTTCCGAACATTTTCAATAAAACCCTCTCTTAAAAGTATCTTAACAATGCTTTCAGTAATGTTTGTAGATGGTATTGGAACAGTTTCTTTTTTAGCCATGTCAGCATTTCTTATCAAAGTAATAAGATTGGATATAGTGTCCTTACTCATAACAAATTCGAATTATGGATTCTCGCAAATTTTTTTGTAATCAACATGTTTTCTTTTTTTTTTGATTTTTTCAAATATATACCCTAAAAAATCCCCAATTTCATCTATTTAAGATATCCAATATATAATAGTCTCATTAGTCTCGATTACTAGTTTTTATAATACATCAGGAGCTAATGAGAGAATTTTAGTAAAACGAAATTTTCTCAATTCTTCGGTGATTGCACCAAAAATCCTAGATCCTTTTGGATTTCCTTTTTGATCAATGACAACTGCTGCATTGTCATCGTATTTTATTATCATACCATCTTCACATTTGAATTCCTTACATGTACGTACAATTACAGCTCGAATTACTTCAGATTTTTCTAGAGACATATTGGGAACTGCTTCTTTGATTACAGCAACAATAACATTACCAATTTGAGCATATCGTTGATTACTAGCTCCTATGATTCGAATACACATCAATTTTCGAGCACCGCTGTTATCTGCTACATTTAAGATAGTTTGAGGTTGAATCATATCTTTCTTTTTTTTTTTTTTTTCAATTTCTAAATTTCAGTACAAAAATAAAATAAAAAATATTTTCTATCCAGAAAAAAAATAAATCTACACTTGCTTTTTAATCTTTAATACTTTATCCTTCTTCCTCTACATTTCTATTCTGAAATAAGAAATTGAGTTTGTATAGGCATTTTGTGAGCAGCTATTGAGATAGCTCTTTTAGCAATAGTTTCTGATACTCCACTCATTTCATAAAGTATTCGACCAGGTTTAATAACGCATACCCAATATTTTGGATCTCCTTTACCTGAACCCATGCGTGTTTCCGTAGTCCTTATTGTAACAGGTTTGTCGGGAAACATACGTACCCATATTTTTGCACCACGACGCACATATCGTGTTATTGCCCTTCGTCCTGCTTCTATTTGTCTAGCTGTAATCCAGGCAGGTTCAAGTGCTTGAAGAGCATATCTGCCAAAAGAAATCGAATTGCCTCGACGAGATATTCCCTTCATTCTTCCTCTATGTTGTTTACGAAATCTCGTTTTTTTGGGGTTATAGTCGATGGTTCTTTTTTGAATCTCATCTCTATTGCAAAACAGGACATGAGAATTTATTCTCATCCAGCTCCTCGCGAATAAAAAAAAATAAAAAGCTATTCCGCGGGCGAATATTTACTGTTTTCTTTTTCATTTTTTTCTTTCATTCGTAGGTTCGATTCATCACTTTCAGAATAAATAATTAAATGTTTTCTTAGTTTGTTCCGCCATCCCACCTAATGAAATTTTAGAATTTTTTTAATAGAATTCTATATAGTCAAAGGTTCTGTCGTTCCCATAGCTTCTATATTCATGATTAGGCCCAAACTCTGCAATGGAGCTTACAACAAAATTTGTTTTTGAGTTAATTTCCTTAGTTTTATTAACTCAGGACTCTTTATTCTTTTTTATTTTATTAATATTTCTCTTTTTTCAGTCTTTTTTAATTGAATATTTGATTAAGATTCAAATTTTGATTATTGATGCTTTGTTACACTGCTTTTTCTTTTATCACGTGATTTATAGACCATACATATTGGGATGATATAACATTGATATCTTGTTCTTTCTTTCTATCACCTTTCCTTTTATAAAAATCCCTTTATTTTTACTTAAAAATAAATAATCGGACTTTTTCTCTATGAATTAGAAAAAAAAGAAGAGATTTCAGTTGCTACAAATATATGATTTATTCATATTTAAATCATTATAGTGACTTTTTCTTGGGATCTTGATAATACGAAGCAATAGGTTGGTTTTTTTTTGATAAAAAAAAAATAAGTTTTTATTTTTAGTAAGAATCAGTTTTTAGTAAGGATTAGTTGACTTTTTCAATTCTTATTTTTAAATTTTAAAGAAAAAACTAACGAATCACACACTAAGCATAGCAATTATACTAAAAAAGTCAATCAAATTTTTATTTAACCCTAACTAATTCGATTTGAATTCTTTGTTTTTTTTCTTTAATGGATATGGAAAGACAAAGTCAATTTTTTTTACTTTATTAATTCTACTTTCTAAATATCCAAATTTTTAAGCCTAAAACTCCATAGACAGCTTGAATTGTATGAGAATAATAATCCATTTTGGTACAAATTATTTGTAAGGGTAGTTTACCCTTTCTTTTACTTTCTTTACGCGCGATATCTTTTCCGTCGATACGGCCTGCGAGTTGTATTTTGATTCCTTTTATACCTGTAGATTTAGTTATATCAATAGCTTTTTTCATTGTCTTTCTAAACGGAACTCTCTGTTTTAATTGTAAGGCTATAAATTCTGCAATAAGATTAGGGTGGCTATAAAGTGGTTCTTCAGCGTATTCGACGAGTTGAATACGAAGTCTTCTGGGATATCTTGTGGGGTATATAGAATAGAAGAATTCTTGTTTTTCTATATTTTCCTTGAAATCTTTCAGTGTTTCTCCTTTCAATAAGAATTTTGGTACCAATCCGCTATAGATTATGATTCGTACAAATGTTTTTTTTGCTCTAACTCCTTGTTTTTCAATTTGTATACGTATAATTCCTTCAAAGCCTAAGGGGGGTAGGCCTGAGGGAGGTAGGCCTGAAGGAGGTAGGCCTAAAGGAGGTTGACTTAATTTACTTTTTTTAAAATAATGTTTTTTCTTCTTTTTATTCTTTTGCTTTTTTTGTTTTAATTGTTTTTGTTTTAATTGTTTTTGTTTTAATTGTCTTAAATAATATTCTTGTAATTCTTTTTCTGTTAATTGTTTTAAATAATATTCTTGTAGATATTTTTGTAGTCCTTTTTGTGAATATTCTTTTTTAGCAGTTTTTAGAAATTCTTTGATTTTTTTTTGTATATAATTCTTGAAAAAATTTCGTATTTTTCGATCTTCTTGTATACTCGTAGAATATTTTTTTGGTTCTTCAAACCAAACAGAATGATGACTGTGGGTTGTACCAAGTCTGAAACAAAGTGGGTTTGTTTTTTGTCCCATAATTTTCTATTTTATTTTATTTTTTTCATCCATATCTTTTTAATTTAATATCTAAATTTTAGATTAATCTAATAAAGATTTCGATTTTTCCTTTAGTACAATTGTTATAAGACACGTGATTCTTTTTATTGGATAACTGTGTCCTTGAGCACAGAGTCTTGTCTTTTTTCTAATAGTACTCCTATTAACTTCGGCTTTACTAATGAATAATTCAGCATTGTTTAAACCCATATTATGATTAGCATTTCTTGCTGCAGAATAAACTAATTTGAAAATGAGAGAAGATGCTTGATAAGGCATGAATTTAAGTATCGTAAGTGTTTCTTCATAAGAACGTCCGCGAATCTGATCAATTATTCTTCGCGCTTTGGAAGCAGAAATACCTATATGTTGAGTTAAAACTTGGACTCCTTTACTTGAACTTGAATTCTTTTTCATAGGGTTATTCCCTAGTTTTTTAAGATTTTTCATAAGATTCTTTCTCCTTAATCTTTGTTTGATCCCTATTTTTTTTTATTCTTCATTACAGATTTATTATCGTTATCGTTTCTTTCATCTATCGGGTCCTTCCGGGTAGGCGCGAATTCTCCCAATTTGTGACCTTTCATAGAATCTGTTATATAAATAGGTATATGTTCCTTTCCATTATGAATACCGATTGTATGGCCAACCATTGAGGGTATAATAGTGGATGCCCGAGACCAAGTGACTATTATTTCTCTCTCCTCCCCCTTTTTTATTTTTTCAAATGTTTCCGATAAATGCTTAGCTACAAATCTTTTCTTTACTACAATCCTTTTTTTGACAATCCTGTTTTTGACAATCCTGTTTTTTTCACCTATCACAGCTGATTACTCCTTTTTTTGCATGGAAAAGATTGATTGTCATTCTATGTCCAATAGAATGATCTAAGTATCGAGGTCAGAATCAATACAATAATTCGGAATGGAAAAAAGACAAAATACTTTCTTTAGCTAGATAAGGGGCGGATGTAGCCAAGTGGATCAAGGCAGTGGATTGTGGATCCACCATGCGCGGGTTCAATTCCCGTCGTTCGCCCATCCCATTATTTCGAATTCCAAAAATTCTATTTGGAATATTCCTATTTACGGCGACGAAGAATCAAGCTATCACTATATTTTCTCCTTTTCCTACTTCTTCTTCCAAGCGCAGGATAACCCCAAGGAGTTGCGGGTTTTTTTCTACCAATTGGGGCTTTTCCTTCACCGCCCCCGTGTGGATGGTCCACAGGGTTCATAACTACTCCTCTTACCACAGGACGCTTACCTAGCCAACACTTCGATCCAGCTCTACCCAAACTCTTGAGCTTCACCCCAACATTACCCACTTGTCCGATTGTTGCTAAGCAGTTTTGGGATATCAAACGAACCTCCCCAGATGGTAATCTTAATGTGGCTGATTTACCCTCTTTTGCAATAAGTCTCGCTACAGCACCTGCTGCTCTAGCTAATTGTCCGCCTTTTCCATGTGTGAATTCTATGTTATGTATGGCCGTGCCTAAAGGCATATCGGTTGAAGTAGATTCTTCTTTTTTATCAAAAAAACCCCTTCCCAAACTGTACAAGCTTCTTACAAAGCATACGGCTTTCTAGATGTATATGATGATATAGAAAAAAATAGATCTTTTCATCGTATAATGAAGTATCACATGAGTGGATATAGAGGAATACGAATCTGATGAATCATTCATGTTATCATCTTCTACATCCTAGGTCTCTCCGTTCCGTCATCTGGCTTATGTTTCTCATGTAGCATTCAGACCGAATGACTCTATAAAATTACGTCGATACTTCCACATATTACGGGTAACGTAGGAGACATCTCTTCGGTGGATCTTCATTACCACTGCTTAGCTTTCAATTCGCCTCTGACCATCAAATGAAATGTGAATAACCCTCCTCTCTTTGAAAGAAGGTGCGCTTCCAGTTCTGTGCGTGCTTCAAACAGTTTTCTCCATATTACCATATCTCGAGAGTCAATAATTTTCTATGAGAAACTACTGAACTCAATCACTTGCTGCCGTTACTCAACAGTTTTCTGTTGAGGTCTATTCCATAGAGGTACTCCAATTGGATCAGTGATCGATTTATAGGTTTTGTCGTAAACCTAATTGGTTACTTCCAATTACGTAAATCAATAGTTCAAACCGCACTCAAAGGTAGGGCATTTCCCATTGATATAAAAGCTTCTGTACCAGAAGCAATGGTATCTCCAATTCTAGCTCCTCTGGGATGTAAAATATATCTCTTCTCACCATCCCCGTAGTGTATAAGACAAATGTATGCATTTCGATTAGGGTCGTATTCTATGGTTACGATTCTACCAGATATGTTTTTTTGATTCCGTCGAAAATCGATTCGACGGTATAAGCGCTTATGACCCCCCCCTCTATGCCTTACGGTAATGATTCCTCTGGCATTACGACCTTTACTACAATGATGTCGTCCATAGATCAATTTATTTCGTGGATTGGATTTCATTTGACTGTCTACGGCTCCTTTGCGTGTGCTCGGACTAGAGATTTTGTATAAATGGATCGCCATGTTATTAAGTATTTTTCTTGAAGTTATTTTCTCTAGAAGAGGTGGAATAGAATAACCCGGTGCAAGCGGAATGATCATACGCCTCTAATGCATTGTATGTCCCATAATAAGTGCCCCTCTTTCGGGGTAGAAGATGACTATTCATAGCTATTACCTTAACAAGAAGAGTTCGACCCAATCCTTGATTTCTGTCTTTGTTGATCCTGATTCGACATTAGAAGTATACAAGGTCTTCAAGTTCTTCCTCGTGTAAGAATTTGTCATTGTTGAACAAATGCTTATCTACTTCTCCTTCCTCTCGGTATCTTTCTGAGAATTTCTTCTTTATATTTGACGAGAGTCAAAATAGTCAAATTCTTGATCCTCTCAAAAATCCATTATTGTCTAAGAAATATCGACATTCCCATTTTCCAGATTGTTCAAAATCTTCTATGTGGATCTAAGAATCTCATATCAATAGAAACCATATTCTCATCCGTAGGACTCCAAGTACCCGAATCAATCAAAGATTCGATTCGATCGAAACTCTCCATTGGTAAATAAAATGCACAATGTTGACAAATATCTTTGTTTTTTTTTGCGCATATTTTTTGTAAATGGATGTCTCCCAATTTTCACAATAAGTCTCTAAATAAGCGTATGGCCCAAATACATCGTCTTGATTTTGATATTTAATGAAAGATTGATTCTTTCCGAAGACTTTTTCCTGTAACTACTTTGATTCCATCCATAAATCCATATTCTTACCTATGAGTTTCAGTATCGATCAGAATCCTAGTTCTTACTCTTCCTATGTTATGGTATGAATATACTATACCAATTAATTCGTTATGTATGGATGAGGAGATCCCATTGATAGAGAGCCAATTCCGATAGACTTTTTGAACGTTCCCATTAGCGTGCATCCAGTAGGAATTGAACCTACGAATTTGCCAATTATGAGTTGGGCGCTTTAACCATTCAGCCATGGATGCTTAACAAAATAGGTATATTAAGATTATTGATCATAATCTCAACATTGGATCAAGAACGGGGTCAGAGAGAGCTAATTCGTCTAAAGCCATCGAACCGGCCCAACCAGCAACTAGAGTTGCTTTCATTATATAAAAAGAATAAAAAGAAAGCAATCGACCGCGATCATTCAATACGACAGTATGAACACGATACCAAGGTAAACCCATGGGAATATCCCTTTATCAAAGACAAATAGAAACTATGTCACTTTATTTTATCAAAATTCAGAAGACTCTATAATGGGTACCTAAACTTTTGATACTGTGTACCTAAACTTTTTTTCAGTAGATTCTGTGGGTTCATTTTGATTTCATCTCATTGAAAATCAAAATAAGGGAACAACTCTGTTCGTAAGAACAAAGAGAAGCAGATCTATTCTATACCCGATAAGTACCAATACGCAACGGGAAGATTGCATTATTGGAGAATAAATGGATACTTTTTGATCATTCGAATGATCAATCAATCCCTTCGTTACAGTTTTTTTGAATCGACAAGAAATCATGGATTTTCACCTTTCCTTATTGAAGTGAATAAAGGATATGCATTTTTTGGTTCAAATTTTGGAATATTAGGAATACCAAAAGTATCTTTTCAACGTCCTAGAACCGAAAAGCTTGGCTTGACATATAGTGCGACTTGTCAAATATATTGGGTCATATGGGATTTACCCCTTCTCTTCCCCGATCGAGATATCCTCTGTTTCGCCGAAGAGGTATTGTATTGAGTAAACCATCATTCATTCGGAGCACGAAGTCAAATTTCAATATGAACTTTTTTTTTCGAAAATAGCTAATTCGTTTAAGTTAATAGGACAAGGAAAATCCATTAATAGGAGAGAAAATCCATTAATAAAATCAATTCAAAAAAAGGATTTTCACAAGTTCTACAAAGAACTTTACTTTATTATTAACCTATTTTTCTTATTTTTCACTCAATAACATATGAAAAAAACTCGCATAAGAAATTGTAGAAATGATCTCCACGGTGTCGTCAAAAATTTGTTAACAGATGTCGTATTTTTTTAACAGGTGTCGTATTTGTTGTAGTAGCGATTCGTGTCCATAATCGAAATACCCATATAGGAGAAAGACAAAATATCTATTTGACGGAGTTTCTTCCTATTAATAATGAGGATCTTACATATCAAAAATTCCTCAATGGTCAAAAAAAACCTTTTTTTTTGACTATTTCTGCAAGGGTATCTTACATAAAGATACCTCAGGATCAGGAGAGTGGTGACACATTGTATAAATCTTTCATGTATAAAATAGATAAATTCTATCAAAAAATCTACATGAAATTCTATATATCTTTCATTTTTCCAAGAACTCTTTATCGAATGAAATCCCATCGAGAATTCTCTAAATTTTTCATTTCTCCAATTCCATTTCATCCAATTCAATTGGATCCAATTAAAGTAGATTATAGTTCTTTCATTTCAAAAAGAAAATTCAAATCGATCCAGAATTCTATAGAGCTAGTTCCTCGATCAAGTACCTTTTCAGATGGAAGACGGACCTGGGAGATCTTTTTTGGAAATCTATGATTTTTTGGAAATCTATGACTATGAATTGATCGGATTCAAAAGTAAAAAACTTGCGTCAATATCTCACAAACATGGAGTGTGAATCAAATCCATGTTCTGAGAAATCTTTCCCATCCGGAAAGAAGGAAAATGGAGTCTTTTTCGTTTTCGAAGGAAAAAGAAAGAAATTCGTAAACGTAACATGAAGATAATAGAAGAAAGCAATCTTATTTCTTTAATCATTTTCGAAGGAAATATTCAAGATCGTAATTATTATTACCAATAAAAAATTTATAAAAAATTTTTGCTAATGACATTGGATACGATGGGGTTCGAACTTAGAAATCCTTTCCAACATTTATTCCTGCTTGATATTCCCAAACTTGGTATCCAAAATTGAGGATATATTGGATATACCATAGGTAATTCTTGAAAACATTCTTGACTCTGATAAGTGAGAAAATCTTTTTGAAATGAACTCTGATATGATAAATAATAAGATTTCGAGTATTTTTATATCCCTAAAACTAATAAATAAGACTCATCTGTCTGGAAAAAAGAATGATTCTTTCTTTTAATGGGTCTTCTCCTTTTCTTTCTTTGACACTTTCTTTATTTTCAGTCATTGATACCGGATCAGTTCTTCTTATTAATCCCTTTCGTTCTTATTTTTGCTGGATATCTCGCTTGTTTCAACCTTAGTTCATATGCTACTGTTGAAGCATGAATTGAAATCTTAGATCAAAGCACTATGTATGGATGATATAAACTGCCTAAACAAGACATGAATAAAGGAACTATTCATTATACTTTCCGCGGTTCCATTTCTACCGCGGGCCTTACGCAATCGATCGGATCATATAGATATC